GCTCCCGTCGGGATAAAGCTGCCCCCTTCCCCTGTTCCCGCCTACGTATATTGGATATTTTAAGAAGTGAACATCTCTCTTAGTAGCGGGATCGGGGGAAAGAATAGGAAAGGTTATTTCATTATATTTTTGACCAGGAACTGGGCCCACCACAAGAATATTTTTTTTAGTGGGACGATAGCTTTGAAAAGACAGATTACCTATCTTTTCTTTAATCTCAGGCGAAATACGATCTGGGGGAGCCAATTCAAACCCCTCCGGTAAAATAAGAACAGCCCCCACATTTAACCCCCCCTTTTTACCATTAGCAAGAACTTGTTTCACTTGCATATCATAAGGAATTCGAATAACTGCTTCGAATACAGTATCAGGAAGTACCGCTTGTGGAACCTCGATATCCACGGGCTTATTAGCTAAATGGCAATTGGCACATACAATACGGCCAGTTGCTTCTCGCGGATTTTCATAACCCTGCTGTGCAAAAATGGGATATGCATTTGAAATGGGTGCTCGAGTTATTATATAGATCATGAGCGATACGGAAATTGATCGAGTAATCTCTTCCTTTATCCAAGAACAGTAATTTCTAGTTTGCATGGTCCAATCATTGATCCTGAAAAGTTCTACAATAAAATTAGGTTGGTCACTGGTACAGTTCCCTATCCATGATTCTGCTATGTCCTGAAAGAATTTTACTGGAATATAGGAGGAATCCCCTGTATGAGTAGAAAGAAAAAGAAAATAATAAGTCAACTTTTGATTTGAATGGTTAGCTTTTGTACAAAATAACAAACTTTATAATTGGATCAGTGGATCCTTTTTTCAGTCATTCATTGCATGATAAATCACTACAAGTGACGGAGATACACGATTTAAATAACGGAAAATCCAATATTTCAAAATTGTATCTAGAATGACTGGAAAAGTGGAAACAAGACCGGATATAATTTGATCATTATGAGCAAATCCAAAATCTTTATAGACGGAACCAATCATTAGTTCCCAACCATGGGTCGAATGGAATCCTATACATAAATCAGTTAATAAAAGAATAAAAAAAGCTTTTATTGTGTCGCTTAAGTTATATAGGAATTCTTGAACCCAAGAGTTAAGAATAATAAGTTCTTGATTACCTAGAATAGAATAACCACCTAAAATAACGAAACAGATTATATTTGTCGAGAAGTGCAAAATCGTATTCATATGATCTTCGTTGTACGTCTTGATCAATTGCATCGTTTCTTTGTAGATTCCGATACGAAGGTTTTGTAGACGTGTTTCCGGGTATTCCTTTATCATTTCATCCAAGAGTAACAGTTCCTCTAATTCTATGAATTCTTTTAGAATACCCTTTTCTTGAATATCATTCAATAAAATTTCGGATTGCCTAGTATTTGACCAATTAGTAACCCAAGATTCCATATTTTTCTTAAATGAGAAAGAGATCCACCAGGGCAAAAAGACTAGAGATGTAAGATATAGAAGGGGAATGAATGCTTTCTTTTTTGCCATTTTTCGTCTTTAATGAAGTCAGCTTCACCTCATTCGTCAACTCTATATGATAAGAATATTTCTATCAAGCATAAGTTCTATTCCAAGTCATAAAGCCTATAAATCTATTCTCACATTTTTTTATTTGCAATTCGGGAGTTAGTTCTTGAATTTAGAAAGAATACAAAAATAGAATAAGAAAAAGAAAGAGTCTGCTTCCAATTCGAATGAAGAAAAAAATATTGTTTCCAAAGATATCAATTGCTAAAATTCGAAACAACTGCCCCTTTTGATGAATGCATGAAAGAGCACTTCAAGTAATGAATATTAGTTGGATTTCGAAACGAAAAAACACCCTTTCTTTCTACCCAAATTCAAAAATCGCAAATATTTCCCCAAAAGAATTCTTGAATTTTTTCCGTTTTAGAAAGCATTCATTCATTTTTATTTTTAAAATACTTCAATTGGTACGCGCAAGAAATAGGCCAATTCTGCCGCTTTTTGTTCAATTTCTCGTGGAGTCAAATTCTCATCAGTACGAGTCAAAGGAATGACCCCCTGTCCTCTGATTTCCATATAAAGGACACGACGAGTATAAATACCCTCTTTCACTTCTATTCTGATGGACTGAATGTCTTTCATAAGGAATCGGAGAAAGATACGACGATTTTTTCCAGGAAATCCCCAACGAAAAATACACACTATTCCCTCTTTTCTATCGAATCGATCATAACCACTACCTACATTCCACAAAATTGTACACCACAAATAAGAGCTAATAAAGAGACCAGCGATTCCATAGAAAGACATCACGATCCCTTGTGGAAAAAAAAGAATTTGCTGAGACGGAAATAAAGATAGCAAATTCCTACCAAGATAACTCGAAGTTCCAACCAATAAGAACCCTAATGAACCTAAAAAAAGGATAAAGGCCCAGCAGAAATTACTTGTTTTTCGAGACCCCGTTATAAGTTCTATCCATATACGTTCTGATCGCCAACCCATATTAGATCCAGTTGTATTTTTTTTTTTTTGAATTGAAAAATAACCCAACCAAATGAATTTTATTTTACTTTTCCTTGTTTGCGAAGTAACTCTCATCAACTAGCACTATTTTTATGTAAACCTTTAGGAGTAATTCATTGAATTGCTTCTAGATCTAAAAAAATAGATGAGATTTGTCCCTACTGCTGTCCGTATCTAAAAAATCTTGTTTTTTTGAACATGGATAAATAAAGAAGCCATTGCAATTGCTGGAAATACTAGGCCTACTAAGGGCACAAAAATAGAGGGTAAGTTGCTGAGAGTTGTCATAGAATGGGTACCTCGATTTAATATTTGTACCAGTTTGTTATTTTTTTAGTTTTTTGTTATTCTTCTATTAATATTTTTACCTGTTATTTTTCTATTTTTATATTGTTAGAAAGAGATTTTATAATCACTAGAATTCATATATACTTATACCATATACTTATACCAAGTAGATTTTGATATAGAAATCTATGAAATCTATCTAGAATAGAATTCTACTAAGTATATCTAACTGAGTATGGGTAGATATAATAAATTAAAAAAAAAAATTATTAATCTAAATTAGAATTAGAATTTTCTAATTTGAAATATAATTATAATAAAGAAAATAGTAATATTTTAATATTCATTTTAGAATTCATTTTAGATTTTAGAATAATATAATAGAAAAAAATAGAAACCTATAATCTAATAATATTAAATATTAATATAATAAATAAAAAAATGGAACAAATTAAAGCTCTACTTGATTTAATTTGGAGTCAAAGGAAAGAAAGCATGGAGCTGAAATAACTCACTAAGAACACCCTTTAAAAGATTACGCGGTACAATTGAATCAAATAAGCCCTTATCAAATAAATATTCAGCGACTTGTGAACCTTCAGGTACTGTTGTATTCAATGTTTGCTCAATTACTCTTTTACCCGCAAATGCAATGTAAGCATTGGGTTCGGCAATAATGATATCCCCCAACATACCAAAACTTGCCGTCACCCCACCAGTAGTAGGAGATGTAAGGATCGAGACATAGAATAACTTTTTATTTACTTGATAATCGTATAAAGCAGAAGATATTTTAGCCATTTGCATCAAGCTCAAACTTCCTTCTTGCATACGTGCTCCTCCAGAAGCACATACTAGAATAAGAGGTAAAAATTGATTGGCAGCATATTCAATCAAACGGGTGATTTTCTCACCTACTACGGATCCCATACTACCTCCCATAAACTGAAAATCCATAACCCCAATTGCTACGGGAATACCATTTAGTTGACCTGTGCCTGTTTGAACAGCATCATTTAATCCTGTCTTTGTTTGATAAGAATAAATACGATTTTTATAAGGTTCCTCTTCTGAATCAAATCCAATGGGATCCCCCGAAACTAAGTTTTCATCCATCGGATTCCAAGTACCTCGATCAATCAAAAGTTCGATTCTATCTGAACTGCCCATTTGCAAATGATATCCACAGTGGTCACAAATATTCAGTTTTGATTTCAAAAATCTCTTATAATTTAATTCATAACAATTGTCGCATTGAATCCACAAATGTTTGTACTTTTGAGTTTCCTCTAGACCATTAGAACTTTCTGTTCTAGTTAAATCACTATCACTCTTCCTCGTAGCATTTGTGCGAGTTATTATACTGGAATTCTCTGTTTCACTAATATTTCTGCCTTTACCACAAATGTAACTAAAAATGTAACTCTCATTGGATTTATCACTATCACCTAAAATGGAATCATCAATACGGATTTGAGAACGAAGATAACAGTCAATGCAATTATTAATGTGATGATTCCAACTATATTTAGTATCATGCAGGGAATGATCATTATCAATCTCAAAAATTTGATTTTCAATATCAAAATATATGGAATAACTGTTCCTATTACTATCCCTAACTAAAAAAGTGTCATCAGATATGAAATTCCGAATGTTCTCAACGCCGACTAAATAATCAACATTACTGTAACTAGAATTGTCACTATCACTGCTGTTTTTATCCACATCAGTTAGAATTGGGTCTTCACTTACACTGGTATTTTCAATAGGACCAAAACTATCCATTGATTTACTTAGCCCACACCTGTATTCTAACTTCCTATTAAACAACATAGAATTGAACCACCATTTTTCCATAGAGCTTTCTTGCCTCTATTTCCATGAAAATACACTAGATGAATAGTCATTCGATGAAAAATCTCTTTTGAATATTTCATTTCCATTTCCTATTACAATAAGCATATAAATCCAATCATTAAATCCAATCACTAGGATTATTAACTAATAATAATAAAGAGTGAGTGTATATTAAAAAAAAACGATTCTTTTTCTTGAGAACTCAGAGTACTGTTTCACTATATATGATATGTCACTATATGTGCTGGAACTCTTTTCTATTTCAATTCTATTATTATAGAATTGAAAAAAATCTTGAAATAAAAAAAATAAAATACAAATAAACAATTTATTTC